TGAAGGGGAAATTGTGCAGATTTAGCAACTGCGCCGGCAAATAATAGAGCAGCACACAAAATAACAAATGGAAAATTGACTTCATTATTAGAAATCAAGTTATTGAGTATTTCGAATAAATCTCGAAATTCAAAAGTACCTGTTATCCAATAAAAACCTAAAATTCCTAATAATAAACCAAAATCCCCTACACGATTAGTTACAAACGCTTTTTGACAAGCATTTGCCGCAGGAGGTCGTGTGAACCAAAACCCTATTAATAGATAGGAACACATTCCAACCAATTCCCAAAAAATATAAATTTGTATCAAATTTGAACTGGTAACTAATCCCAACATAGAAGTACTGAAAAAACTCATATAAGCAAAAAATCTCAAGTATCCTTGATCGTGAGCCATATAATTATCACTATAAATAAGAACCATAATTCCAACAGTAGTGATTAACATCAACATAATAGAAGTAAGCGGGTCAATCAAGCAGCCAAATTCTAAAGAAAAATCATTATCGAGGGTCCAAGACCACACATATTGATAGATATAACTGCTATTTATTTGCTGAATAGACAGATTAGTTGAAAAAATCATGACTATACTTAACAATAAAATACTTGGAAAAGCCCAGATACGATGAAGATTTTTTGTTGCTGTCGGAAAAAGAACAAGTCCCACTCCTATTAATATAGGAACTATAAGTGGAACGAAAGGTAAAATACACGCATATTGATATGTCTGTTGCATAAAAAAAAGTTTTTTAATTAATATTAACGGTTTCCAATTCACTGGACCTTACCTCTTTTGAAAGGAGTCAATAAAAAAATGAAGATATGTACTAACTTAAATAACATTTTTGAATTTTGATTTCTTCTTACTTATTCGTTCTGAATTTCTGCTAAATACTTCAAATATTCAAATCACGAAGTTACAATTGGTCAAATCATATGAAAGAAATAGATTAATTACCAATCTGCTTCAAATTTAAAAATTCAAGTCAAATCGGGCCCATTTTTCCCGGGTTTGACAAGTTATTAAAAATATTATTTTTTTTTCTATTTTTAGAAATATTTTATGCGATTTTCCCATACTGTTCACCCATCTTATCTTTTAGATTTTTCGAAAAAAAATATTTTCTAGAAAATAAATATTCAGAAAAGCTCATATTTTTTTGATTTTCAACAATAGATGTCTTTCACATCCAGCTATACCAATGAGTAATCTCTTAATTTTTATTTAAATGGCAGTTCCAAAAAAACGTACTTCTGCATCAAAAAAGCGTATTCGTAAAAATTTTTGGAAAAAGAAGGGGTATCGGGCAGCGTTAAAAGCATTTTCCTTAGGTAAATCTATTTCTACCGGGAATTCAAAAAGTTTTTTTGTGCGACAAACAAATAAACTTAGTAATAAAACATAACACGTTGGAATAACCTAAACCGACCTGACTCAAAAACGGAGTCATTTCATTTCAAAAACAAACTTCCAGAATTCCATTTCCTTCAACGGGGAATGGAATTCGTTCCGCTCTTCTAAAAGATGTAGACTAAGAATTCTTCTGCTTACCTTACCCAATTCTAAAAAGGATTCTTTTTTGTTTTTAGTATATTTTCGCATTTTCAAGGCGGGGGGTCTTATTTTCCCCATTAACTTATTTGTAATATTTATTTGTAATATAAGGTTTTCTTTTTTTTACAACTTTCTTACTTTTGGATTTTATATAAATTCTTATATAGCCCCCAGATATCTCGCCAGCAATCCACACAAAACCCTTAATGAAAATACTTTGGTTTGGATAAATATGTGTCAATTTTGAATGATCTAAAATAGGTTCTTTCTTTTGTGTTCATCAATAAAACGGCTTTTTTGGTTTCACTTTTTGAAATCAAATAAATCAAAAACATTTAATTAAAAAAAATGTTTTTGGGGGAAGGAGGTTCTATTCCTTAAGTCATAGTAGGATTTACAAGAGTTGAGTCGAGAAGAGTATAAAATACAAAATAAAACAAAAATCCTAAACGAAACTAATGAACCTTCAAATACCTACTTGAACAAATTTTTATTCATCAATTTGAATCTTTCCTAAAAAATATTGCACTCAATTTAATTCGTAAATCTAGACGATTATTTAATCATAGATTATTATGAGGTCAAGACAGGCCGCTATGGTGAAATCGGTAGACACGCTGCTCTTAGGAAGCAGTGCTAGAGCATCTCGGTTCGAGTCCGAGTGGCGGCATATCATCTCTTAAAAAAGAAAATAGATCCTATAATAAAATAAATTCAATTGCTAATTTTAATTTTCTAATTAAGGAACTTTTTTTTTTATGATATTTTCAACCTTAGAGCATATATTAACTCATATTTCTTTTTCGACCGTTTCAATTCTAATTACAATTCATTTGATAACCTTTTTAGTCGATGAAATCGTAAAACTAGATGATTCATCCAAAATGGGCATGATAATGACTTTTTTCTGTATAACAGGATTATTAATTTCTCGTTGGATTTATTCGGGACATTTTCCACTAAGTGATTTATATGAATCGTTAATCTTTCTTTCATGGAGTTTTTCCTTTATTTATATAGTTTCATATTTCAAAAACCACAAAAATATTCTAAGCACAATAATTGGCCCAAGTGCTCTTTTTGCCCAGGGCTTTGCTACTTCAGGTCTTTTAACTGAAATACATGAATCAACAATATTAGTACCCGCTCTTCAATCCGAGTGGCTAATAATGCACGTAAGTATGATGATATTAGGCTATGCGGCCCTTTTATGTGGATCATTATTATCAGTATCACTTCTACTGATTACAGTTAGAAAAAACAAAAAGCTTTTTTATACGAGTAATCATTTATTGAATTTTAATGAGTCGTTTTGCCTTGATGAAATCCAATACATGAATGAACAAAGGGATGTTTTACAAAAAACTTCTTTTTTTTTCCCAAGGAATTATTATAGATCACAATTGATTCAAAAATTGGATTATTGGAGTTATCGAGTTATTAGTCTAGGATTTATCTTTTTAACCATAGGAATTCTTTCTGGAGCAGTATGGGCTAACGAAGCATGGGGATCCTATTGGAGTTGGGACCCAAAGGAAACTTGGGCTTTTATTACTTGGATCATATTTTCAATTTATTTACATACGCGAACAAATATAAAACTCAAGGGTACAAATTCAGCAATTGTGGCGTCTATTGGATTTCTTATAATTTGGATATGCTATTTTGGAGTCAATCTATTAGGAATAGGACTACATAGTTATGGTTCATTTACATTAACATCTAATTAAATTCAAAAAAAGGGGGGTTCTTACAAATAGCAATAAAAGTGTGTACAACGCATATCAGATAAAAAAACTTTGTGTGAATTGGCGAGAGCCTGTCGAATCATATTCAAATATGATTCGACAGGCTCTTTGTCATTGTACCATTTTACAACGAACGGTTTTGTAAATGATAAAATTTAGAAATTATCTAAAAAAAGAATTAGATAGAATAACTTCAACCTTTTCAACTGATAGTGAAAGAACGAAATCGGGGTACATACCAATACCGAGTACGGGTAAAAAAATAGAAACCGAAAGAAATAACTCTCGCGGCCCAGAATCAAAAAAATAAGAGTCTGAACCATTAAATATCTTGTATCCATAAAACATCTGTCGTAACATAGATAATAAATAAATAGGAGTTAATATCATCCCAATTGCCATTACAAAAGTAATTGGGAGTTTTGTCATTAAAAGATATTTTGGACTAGTAATTAGTCCAAAAAAAACGATGAATTCGGCAACAAAACCACTCATGCCAGGTAATGCAAGGGAGGCCATCGAAAAGCTACTGAACATCGTGAATATTTTTGGCATTGGAATACCTATTCCGCCCATTTCGTCAAGATAAACAAGACGTATTCTATCATAAGTTGTTCCGGCCAAGAAAAAAAGCGCCGCGCCAATAAATCCATGAGAGATTATTTGTAAAAGCGCTCCGTTGAGTCCCATATCTGTGATAGAACCAATTCCTATAATTATGAAACCCATATGAGATACAGAGGAATAGGCTATTCTTTTTTTTAAATTCCGTTGACCGAGAGATGTTGAAGCCGCATAGATTATTTGCATTGCGCCTACTACCATTAACCAAGGAGAAAATATCGAATGAGCATGAGGAAATAATTCCATATTGATACGAACTAATCCATACGCTCCCATTTTTAATAAGATTCCGGCTAGAAGCATACAAGTACTATAATGTGCTTCTCCATGGGTATCGGGTAACCATATATGTAGGGGTATGATTGGCAATTTGACCGCAAAAGCAAGAAAAAATCCAATATAAAATAGTATTTCCAAGTTCACAGGATAGGACCGGTTGGCTAATATTTCAAAATTTAATGTTGGTTCAGTAGAACCATATAAAGCGATACCCAGAACTCCCATTAAAAGAAAAACAGAACCCCCCGCCGTGTACAAAATAAATTTTGTAGCTGAGTACAGACGTTTTTTTCCTCCCCACATCGATACAAGTAGATAAACGGGAATTAATTCTAACTCCCACATGAGGAAAAAAAGTAAAAGATCTCTAGAAGAAAATAATCCTATTTGCCCACTGTACATTGCTAACATCAGGAAATGAAATAATCGAGAATCCCGAGTAACCGGCCAAGCTGCTAAAGTAGCTAAAGTAGTGATGAATCCCGTCAGTAAAATGGGTCCTATCGAAAGTCCATCTATTCCTAATCTCCAATGGAAATCCAAAAAATGGATCCATTTATAATCCTCCATTAGTTGGATTAATGGATCATCCGGTTGGAAATGATAGCAGAATGCATAAGTCGTTAGAAGAAGTTCTAAGGTACACATACATATAGTATACCACCTTATTACTCTATTTCCCCTGTGTGGAAGAAAAAAAATGAAGCAACCCACAAATATTGGTAAAACTACAATTATTGTTAAGCAAGGAAAATGGTTCGTGATAAAGACAAGATACACTTGGGCCAGA